CGACAAAAAATGTATTTTTATTTTTTTACAACAAAAAAATCCGTCTGTGATGAACTGGATCAATTCTTCTATGATGAACTGCACAATTATTATTGTTGGATTTATACCAATGAAAAAAAATGGAGGAGCCTAAGGAACGAGTTTAGAGATAGAATTGAAGCCCTAGACAGAGGATCTCCTTATCTGGATGTACTCGAAAAAAAGACTCGATTATGCAATAATAAAACTAAAGAAGAATACTTGCCTAAAATATATGATCCTCTCTTAAACGGATCCTATCGTGGAATAATTAAAATTTTTTTTTTACCTTCAATCCTAAATGAAACTGCAGTCAAAAATTCGATAGAGACAAATTTGATAAATAAACTCAATAAAGTTCATAGTATCCTTCTTTTTAAGGGTAAGGAACTTAATGTTCATAATTTTGAAGAATTGTATCAGAAATTGGAAGGGAAAATAGCTACATTGGAAGAGAAATTGGTCCAGAAATTGGACCAGAAATTGGAAGAGAAATTGGGACAGAAAATATATACATTGGATAAAAAATCATTAGCAAGAGAATTGAGTCTTTTAATCGATGAATTTGCTGAAGAATCAACATCAAATTGGAAAGGAATTTCTTTATTTCCGGAACAAAGACGAATTGATTCAGAAGATCCAGAAAAAGTTTTGAAATTTTTAATCGAAAGAGTCATAATTGATCCCATCATTCAAACAATATGCGATACAGCCATAATTCCTCCCATGGAAAAAACAACCCGAAAAAAATCGATTGGAATAAAAAAAAAAGTCCCCCGATGGTCATACAAATTATTCAGCGAGGTAGAACAACTCGGAAAAACTGAAACAACGGAAGAGGGGGAAGAGTGGATAGTAGATCATCAAATTCGCTCGAGGAAAGCGAAACGTATAGTTATTTTTACGCAGGGTCCAGAGGATGCCGACCCTAGTATCAAAACTATGACGAAGCCTGATGAAATAGAAGAAGTGGATATGATAGATTATCCCTATGAAGCGGATTTTCGTCGAGACATAATCACTGGTTCTATGCGTGTTCAAAGACGTAAAACCCTTACGGGGAAAATGTTTCCCTTATATCCGTATTCCCCACTTTTTTTCGACAGAGTAGGATTTTCTTGGGATGTTCTTTTCGAACCATTCATATTATCAGTAATTGAGATTTCCGACCTAATACAAGACATTTTTAGAAAGGGTATAAAAGGAAGCGTAGCAAAAAGAATAAAGAGGTTGAAAAAAAAAAAAAAAATCAGCATGGAGGAAAACAAAAGCTACGAAGAAATTAAAAAAGAAGTCAATGAAATGGAAAAGGGGCGGGACGGGCAGACGGAAATGGAACGAATAGAAAGGACACGAGAAAAAATATCAGACCTCTATGATGTCCTTATTTATGCTCATGGAATAAGAGCTTTTATTTTACTAATTCAGTCGAGGCTTAGACAATCTATTGTATTACCTTCATTGATACTAGCTAAAAATATTGTCCGTTTCTTATTACGCCAAGAGTCCGAGTGGGAGCAGGATATAAGGGAGATGAATAGAGAAGTGTATGTTATATGCACCTATAATGGTATGCCAGTACTAGAACCAGGAAGAAACGGAATTTTTCCTCAAAACTGGGCCACAGAGGGTATACAAATAATGATAAGATTTCCTTTCCGTCTGAAACCTTGGCACCGATCTAAGATACGACCTTCTCGTAGGGATCCAAATCCAAAGCAGGAAAGTCCTGCTTCTTTTTTAACGATTTGGGGACTGGAAACTGACCGTCCTTTTGGTTCTCCTCTCGTAGGACTTGGTATTTTGTTTCGTTATTATTTTGGACCCCCTTTGAAAAAACTCCAAAAAGCAATTATAAAATGGAGTTTTCGAGCTCTAAAAAGTTTCAAAGAAAGAACAAAATTATTGTTTCTAAAGGTCCAAAAAGAACCAAAAAAATTGAGAGAGGATTCGAGTGAAATAAAAAAAGATTCTATAATCAATAATCAGATTATTCATGAATCATCCATTCAAACCCGATCTATGGATTGGACAAATTATTCACTGACAGAAATCAAAATTAAAGATCTGACTGATAGAACAAGCACAATCAGAAATCAAATAGAAAGAATTACAAAAGACAAGAAAAATGGATTTCGAACTCTAAAGATAAATATTAGTCCTAACAAAACAAGTTATGGTGCTCAAAAATTAGCATCACTAAAAATTTTTTTTCAGACATTAAAAAGAAGAAATGATCGATTAATCCGTAAATCACATTCTTTTTTAAAATGGATCGTGGAAAGGATATACACGGATATCCTTCTAGAGAGCTTTCCATATATCATTAATCATCTTACTAATAGTCTTTATAGGCCCATGGTCGTTATAAAACTTTTTCGTAAATTCAAAAAAAAAGATTTTTTTGATACAAAAGAGAAAAAGATAATTGAGCGTATTTCAACTATACAAAAAAAACTTTCACCTTCTCGTATTCGTCATAAGATTCAGACGAAGTCGGAGGTTTCTTTTAAATTATCCCTCGTGTCACAGGCCTATGTATTTTACAAATTATCACAAACCCAGGTTATTAACTTGTATAAGTTAAGATCTGTCCTTCAATATGACGGAGCGTCTTTATTTCTTAAGAATGAAATAAAAGATTATTTTCGAAGACAAGGAATAATTTCTTCCGAATTAAAGCATAAGAAACTTCAGAATTCTGGAATGAATCAATGGAAAAATTGGTTAAAGAGTCATTATCCATACGATTTATCTGGGCTAAAATGGTCTAAATTAGTACCGCAAAAATGGCGAAATAGAGTCAATCAACATTGTAGGGTTGAAAAAAAAAATTTAATCAAACGGGATTCATCTGAAAGAGAGGAAAAGGTTTCGTTATTGCTAAATAAAAACGATCATTTTCAAAAAATGTATAGATATGATCTTTTAGCATATCAATCGATTTATTATGAAGATAAGAAGGACTCATATAATTACAACATACATAAACCGAAATTTGTTGATACGGGGGGGAGTATCCCTATTACTAATTTTATAAGAAAAGATTATTTTATGTATATAAAAAATCCAGATAGAAAATTTTTTGATACGAAAGGTCTTTTTTATCTCAAAATTAATAAAGATAAAGAAATCAACCCATCCAATCAAAAGGGTTTCTTTTCTTTTTTTGATTGGATGGGAATGAATGAAGAAAGACTAAATCGTCCTGTATCGAAGCCGATACCTTGGTTATTCCCACAATTGGAGTTATTTTTTAATGTATCTAAAATGAAACCCGGGTTTATACCAATTCATTCACTTATTTTTCATTTTAATGAAGATGTTAGTCAAAATCAAAATATCACTAAAAATAAAAAGGGGGATCTTATACTATCAAATGAAAAAGAAAAAAAATCTTTTGAATTAGAGAATCAAGAAGAAAAAAAAACCATAGGTCAAAGAGATCTCGCATCAGATGCCCAAAACCGAGGGAACCCTGAATATGTTCTCTCAAACCAACAAAAATATATGGAAGAACTTTATACGAAATCAGATATGAAAATGGGTAGAACGAAAAATCAACCCAAAAGCATTTGGACTTGGGAAATAGACTTAGATGCGTTCATGAAAGGATCTTTTGCTTTGCAATTGAAATGGATGCTGAGTCCTTTGACTATGGAATTATTCGATTATGCGCTGTCCGTACTTGAATGGGAAAAGGAAAGCAGAATGACAACAAAGTTTGGTTTCGGCTTTATTAAGAAGGAGGAGTTAACTCTGGATCCAATGCTAATCCGGGATTTGAATCTTTCAAAAATCCTAAAAGAGGGAATATTTATTATCGAACCTGTTCGTATACCTGTAAAACATAATGTAGAATTTTTTATGTATCAAACCATAAGGATTTCTTTGGTTCATGAGATTAAACAAAAAAATAATCAAAAAAGATACAGAGAAAATATGGATAAGAATCATTTTGAGGAATCGATTGCAAGACATCAAATGATGACGAAAAATAGAAACAAAAATCATTATGATTTGCTTGTTCCTGAAAATATTTTATCGTCTAGACGGCGTAGAGAATTGAGAATTCTAAGTTGTTTCAATTCAAGGAATAGTAATTGTGTGGATAAAAATGCAGTATTTTGCAATGGGAACAAGGTAAAAACCTGTGGTCAATTTTTGGATGAAAGCAAAGATATTGATAGAGATAAAATGAAATTAATTAAATTAAAATTCTTTCTTTGGCCCAATTATCGATTAGAAGATTTAGCTTGTATGAATCGCTATTGGTTTGATACTAATAATGGTAGTCGTTTCAGTATGTTAAGGATACATATGTATCCACGATTGAAAATGGATTGATGATACAATTGTCTTCCCCTACGATATATATATATCGGGTGGATAAATAGCTGCGCACATGCCTTGTCTTACATCCTTTTTTGATACATGAATACTAATTCAATGACGTATTAATTAGATCATAAAATGAATCAACAAAATTTTCTTAATTTTAAGATTCAAATTATTCTCTTTTGAAAATGCAAAAATTTACTATTCTTTTGTATCCCTATCCGAATCCTATTTTCAATTGGATTGATTAATTTTATGGGATAAAATTAGGATTCCATAAAAAATTCAGATTATTGTATATACCAGATTAAAATAACTGGCATTATTATTACTGATCAGTAAAATTTCATATTTGTAAAAACAGAGGGGAGGGGAGAAAAAATCTTTTATGACAAAAAATTCATTCATGTCAGTTATTTTGCAAGAAAAAAAGAAGGGATCTGTTGAATTTCAAGTATTATCTTTCACCAATAAGATACGAAGACTTACTTCACATTTGGAATTACACAAAAAAGACTATTCATCGCAGAGAGGTCTACGGAAAATTTTGGGAAAACGTCAACGACTTCTGGCTTATTTTTCAAAAAAAAATGGAGTACGTTATAAAGAATTAATCAGCCAATTGAATATTCGAGCGATAAAAAAACGTTAAGTTAATTTGAACAATTATTTTCTTTGATTTATTCGATCTTCAATTTTGATGAACTTCTTTTCGTTTTCAGCAATTCATGGAAGAAGAAATACGTAAAAAACTTATGACTGGACCAGTTACAAGAAAAGATCTAATGATAGTCAATATGGGGCCTCACCACCCATCAATGCATGGCGTTCTTCGACTCATTGTTACTTTAGATGGTGAAGATGTTGTTGATTGTGAACCAATAGTCGGTTATTTGCATAGAGGAATGGAAAAAATTGCGGAAAACCGAACAATTATACAATATTTGCCTTATGTAACACGTTGGGATTATTTAGCTACTATGTTTACAGAAGCAGTAACTATAAATGCACCAGAACAGTTAGGAAATATTCAAGTACCTAAAAGGGCTAGCTATATCCGAGTTATTATGTTGGAGTTGAGTCGGATAGCTTCTCATTTATTATGGCTAGGGCCTTTTATGGCGGATATTGGTGCACAGACCCCCTTCTTCTACATTTTCAGAGAAAGAGAATTGATATATGATCTATTCGAAGCTGTCACTGGCATGAGAATGATGCATAATTTTTTTCGTATCGGAGGAGTCGCTGCCGATTTACCTTATGGCTGGATAGATAAATGTTTGGATTTCTGTGAGTATTTTTTAACAGCAATTACTGAATATCAAAAGCTTATTACGCGAAATCCTATTTTTTTAGAACGAGTCGAGGGGGTGGGCATTATTGGCGGAGAAGAGGCAATAAATTGGGGGTTATCAGGACCGATGTTACGGGCTTCCGGAATACAATGGGATCTTCGTAAAGTTGATCGTTATGAATGTTATGAAGAATTTGATTGGGAAGTTCAATGGCAGAAGGAAGGCGATTCATTAGCTCGTTATTTAATCCGAATTGGCGAAATGGTGGAATCTGTAAAAATTATTCAGCAAGCTCTAGAAGGCATTCCGGGGGGGCCCTATGAGAATTTAGAAATCCGACGCTTTAATAGAGTAAGAGATACTGAGTGGAATAATTTTGAATATCGATTCATTAGTAAAAAACCCGCCCCCACTTTTGAGTTATCGAGACAAGAACTTTATGTAAGAGTCGAAGCCCCAAAGGGCGAATTAGGAATTTTTTTGATAGGAGATCAGAGTGCTTTTCCATGGAGATGGAAAATTCGCCCGCCGGGTTTTATCAATTTGCAAATTCTTCCTCAGTTAGTTAAAAGAATGAAATTGGCTGATATTATGACAATACTAGGTAGCATAGATATCATTATGGGAGAAATTGATCGTTGAAATGATAATTGATACAACAGGAGTACAAGCTATCAATTCTTTTTCCATGTTGGAATCCTTAAAAGAAGTCTATGGGACTATATGGATGCTTGTACCTATTTTGATTCTTATTTTGGGAATAACAATAGGTGTACTAGTAATTGTGTGGTTAGAAAGAGAAATATCCGCAGGGATACAACAACGTATTGGACCTGAATATGCCGGCCCCTTGGGAATTCTTCAAGCTCTAGCAGATGGAACAAAACTACTTTTCAAAGAGAACCTTCTTCCAGCAAGAGGCGATAAGGGTTTATTTAGTGTTGGGCCCTCCATAGCAGTCATATCAATTCTACTAAGTTATTCGGTAATTCCTTTTAGCTATCGGCTTATTCTAGTCGATCTCAGCAATGGCGTTTTCTTATGGATCGCCATTTCAAGTATTGCTCCCATTGGACTTCTTATGTCAGGATATGGATCAAATAATAAATATTCCTTTTTAGGCGGTCTACGGGCTGCTGCCCAATCTATTAGTTATGAAATACCATTAACTCTATGCGTGTTATCAATATCTCTACGTGTGATTCGTTGAGGCATAAAATTTCCACAAATTTTTTCTTTCGAAAGTTTTCTAAGAATGAACAAAAATACATTGAATAGAGAACTTTCTTTTTTATTCAACCTTTGGGTTGATGAACTAAACCAGATAGTTAGATGAGTGAAAGAAAACAGCTTCGAAATTCGCAGTAAAAAGATTGAGTCTCATTTCCTGTGTACAAGAATTACGCCAAAGTGAATATAAGTAAATAGAAACAGTAAAGAAACCCTATTTACCCCAAGACTGGTTGATTAGTTATCATGACTTGAAGCGGGTTAAACAGATCCATTCTTTGGAGTTCGTGCTATCGTTTATATGTATTACTATACATGACATGATACGAATTGTCGAAAAGATTGAGCAAAACTGAGTGGATGGTTAGGAACACCAAGGTACACAAAGGATTAGTAATAGAGACTTTTAAAGTTATCGGAAAAAATTCCACATAAACGAAATACTAATTGGGGCTTTAAATTAGTAGAAATGATCAAGTAGTACTCCCCAGAATTCCGATCCAGAGTATGTTGCTATCCACCGATAAAACGAATGACTATCAGGAACGAAGTAATCCTTTACTTCCTTTTTTTGCTAAAAAAGGAAGAAAAAATAGAAAGAATACAATTGCAAAATTTTTGATTATTCCTATAACCTAAAACTCTATTAAGAAAGCTACACTTCATGTCCATTTTTTTTTGTAATCAAAAAGGATAGGGTGAGATATCTATTAATATTTCTAAAAAGAGTATTTTCTAAAGGGTTTAAAGAAAGTCTCAAAAAAATGAAAATAAAAAATAGAAATATATAATATGAATATAATATTATATATATTAATTTATAATTTAAATTTATAATTTAATAAAAAAAGTAAAAAAAAAAAAAGTAAAGGATGAGATCAATTCAGAAGCCCTTTAGTATAGCAGACAGAATTCCATTGGTCTAATTCGGGACCTTTCGATTACTTTTGACTCTATCTATCCTACAAAAATTTAAAAATTAAAGAATATCGAAGCAGTCCTTAGATTTATGCGGGACCCTCGAGGAGCCGTATGAGGTGAAAATCTCATGTACGGTTCTGTAATAGCGATGATAAATAGGATCTTATCACCGACTAGAATTATCTAACAGTTTAAGTACAGTTGATATAGTTGAAGCACAGTCCAAATATGGTTTGTGGGGGTGGAATTTGTGGCGTCAACCTATAGGATTTCTCGTTTTTCTAATTTCTTCTCTAGCCGAATGTGAAAGATTGCCCTTTGATTTACCAGAAGCAGAAGAAGAATTAGTAGCAGGTTATCAAACAGAATATTCAGGTATTAAATTTGGTTTATTTTATGTTGCTTCCTATCTAAATCTACTCGTTTCTTCATTATTTGTAACAGTTCTTTACTTGGGAGGCTGGAATTTCTCTATTCCGTACATATTTGTTACTGACCTTTTTGGAATAAATGCAAGGGATGGAGTCTTTGAAACAACAATTGATATTTTCATTACACTAGCGAAAACTTTTTTGTTCTTGTTCATTTCTATCACAACAAGATGGACCTTACCTAGACTGAGAATGGACCAATTATTAAATCTTGGATGGAAATTTCTTTTACCTATTTCTTTAGGTAATTTATTATTAACAACTTCTTCCCAACTCCTTTCACTATAAGATAAGCAAAATAGAATATTTTCTATTCACTAGTAACTAGATTGATAACCTGTTCCAAACAAGAAAAAGAAACAAACAAAAAAAATTTATCGAAATTTAGGATATGTTCCCTATGGTAACTGGGTTCCTGAATTATGGTCAACAAACAGTACGAGCGGCTAGGTACATTGGTCAAGGTTTTCTGATTACCTTATCCCATGCGAATCGTTTACCTGTAACTATTCAATACCCTTATGAAAAATTGATCACATCAGAACGTTTTCGTGGTCGAATCCACTTTGAATTCGATAAATGCATTGCTTGTGAGGTATGTGTTCGTGTATGTCCTATAGATCTACCTGTTGTAGATTGGAAATTTGAAACTGATATTCGAAAGAAACGACTGCTTAATTACAGTATTGATTTCGGAATCTGTATATTTTGTGGTAACTGCGTTGAGTATTGTCCAACAAATTGTTTATCAATGACTGAAGAATATGAGCTTTCTACGTATGATCGTCATGAATTAAATTATAATCAAATTGCTTTAGGTCGTTTACCAATATCAATAATTGACGATTACACAATTAGAACTATCTTGAATTGGCCTCAATTCAATAAAAACGAAATGCCTTGATAAATTCAAAAACCCGTTTTTATTACTTTATTACTAAGGTTGTTAGATAAATTTAACAGGTTTTTTCTTTGTGAATAACTAAACTCAAAATAACAACTATTGATCTGATTAGGTCATGAAAATTGCAGATTTACTTGGAATTTTTTTCTGTAACGATTTCAACTAGATTCGAACTATCCTTTCAGATAAGGAATCAAATTTGTACACTAACTGTATCTACATCAATTCGTATCCATTCGAATCGCATCCAACTAGGAACGTGTCTTAAGTCGATCAGCTTAACTTATTTTATCCTGGTCAGTTCAATAAGATCATGAAAGAGTCTGATTTTTTATATCTTTTTTTCATAGAATGGATTTACCTGGACCAATACATGATTTTCTTTTAGTCTTTCTGGGATCAGGTCTTATATTAGGGGGCCTTGGGGTGGTATTATTTACCAATCCCATTTTTTCTGCTTTTTCGTTAGGATTGGTTCTTGTTTGTATATCTTTATTCTATATTCTAGCAAACTCTCAATTTGTAGCTTCTGCACAACTCCTTATTTACGTAGGAGCTATAAATGTTTTAATCATATTTGCTGTAATGTTCATCAACGGTTTAGAATATGACAAAAATTTCCGCCTTTGGACTCTTGGAGACGGAATTACTTTGTTAGTTTGTACCAGTATTTTTGTTTTATTAATTACTACTATTCTAAATACGTCATGGTACGGAATTATTTGGACTACAAAATTAAACCAGATTATAGAACAAGATTTGATAAATAATAGTCAACAAATTGGAATTCATTTATCAACAGATTTTTTTCTCCCATTTGAACTCATTTCGATAATTCTTTTAGTTGCTTTAATCGGTGCAATAGCCGTGGCCCGTCAATAAGATTAAAAATCTTTCAAATTAAACGCGTCACTCCAAATCCAACTTGATTCCTTTTCTTTTTTTTCGTATCCATTTCTGTTCAATTCAAATAGAATTGATGTATAATATAAAATATGAATGTCAATCTATTACTAAAAAACTTCTTTGCTCTGTATTTGTTTGGTATATTCGAGTGAATAATATTTTTGTTCATATTGAAATGAATCAAGATTGATAAGGAGTTGCTCAATGATGCTCGAACATGTACTTGTTTTGAGTGCCTATTTATTTTCTATCGGTATCTATGGATTAATCACAAGCCGAAATTTAGTTAGAGCTCTTATGTGTCTTGAACTTATATTGAATGCGGTTAATCTTAATTTCGTAACGTTTTCTGACTTTTTTGATAGTCGTCAACTAAAAGGAAACATTTTCTCCATCTTTGTTATAGCTATTGCAACCGCTGAAGCAGCTATTGGACCGGCTATTGTTTCCGCAATTTATCGTAACAGAAAATCAACTCGTATTAATCAAGCGAATTTGTTGAATAAGTAGTATTAATATTATTATTATAGAAATTTGAAGAGTTATCAAATCAAATTAGATTACTAAGTATATAGAACTTCAAAAATCTAAGAAATCAAAGTATTTTGGACCTCTTTTCTAAACCGACCCAGAAATAAGTTGATTCAACAAGTTCTGGTGAATCATCGATTCGTCTGGTCTTGGCATATGTAATTCCTTTACATACAATACAGGGTTATACTAGATCGAAACTAATGAGATTCAAAAAAAAGGTATAGATCCAATGTCACATTCAGTAAAGATTTATGATACATGTATAGGATGTACTCAATGTGTCCGAGCCTGCCCCACAGATGTATTAGAAATGATACCTTGGGACGGGTGTAAAGCTAAACAAATAGCTTCCGCCCCAAGAACAGAGGACTGTGTTGGTTGTAAGAGATGTGAATCCGCCTGTCCAACCGATTTTTTGAGTGTTCGAGTTTATTTATGGCATGAAACAACTCGCAGTATGGGTCTAGCTTATTGATACGTTCCAGAAAACTCCACTTAAATCCTTTTTTTTGTTTACCGACAAAAACCCGCGCTCGAAATGAAATATATATATATCTTATTTTGTTCTTATTCGAGTACGGGTTTTTTAGTCCAAGTGTATTTTGTCTTTACCACGAATTTTTTTCCTTGGTTAACCTTAATTGTAGTTTTACCTATATTTGCGGGTTCATTAATTTTCTTTCTCCCTCATAGGGGTAATAAGGTAATTCGATGGTATACTATGTGTATATGTATATTAGAATTCCTCTTAACAATCTATGTATTCTGTTATCATTTCCAACCAGACGATCCATTAATACAATTGGCTGAAGATTATAACTGGATTCACTTTTTTGATTTCCACTGGAGATTGGGAATTGATGGGCTTTCTATAGGACCCGTTTTACTGACTGGATTCATCACGACTTTAGCTACTTTAGCGGCTTGGCCAGTTACTCGGGATTCCCGATTATTCCATTTTTTTATGTTAGCAATGTATAGCGGTCAAATAGGATTATTTTCTTCTCGAGACCTTTTACTTTTTTTTCTAATGTGGGAATTAGAATTAATTCCCGTTTATCTACTTTTATCCATATGGGGAGGAAAGAAACGTCTATACTCAGCTACAAAGTTTATTTTGTACACTGCAGGGGGTTCCGTTTTTCTGTTAATGGGAGTTTTGGGTATAGGGTTATATGGTTCTAATGAACCAACATTAAATTTTGAAACGTTAGCTAACCAATCGTATCCTGTGGGATTAGAAATAATATTCTATATTGGATTTCTTATTGCTTTTGCTGTCAAATCGCCGATTATACCTCTACATACATGGTTGCCAGATACCCATGGAGAAGCACATTATAGTACTTGTATGCTTTTAGCCGGAATCCTATTAAAAATGGGAGCATATGGGTTGGTTCGGATCAATATGGAATTATTACCTCACGCGCATTCTATCTTTTCTCCTTGGTTGATGATAGTAGGCACAATGCAAATAATCTATGCAGCTTCAGCATCTCCGGGGCAGCGTAATTTAAAAAAAAGAATAGCATATTCCTCTGTATCTCATATGGGTTTCATAATTATAGGAATTAGTTCTATAACTGATACGGGATTCAACGGGGCCATTTTACAAATAATCTCTCATGGATTTATTGGTGCTGCTCTTTTTTTCCTAGCAGGAACGAGTTATGATCGAATACGTCTTGTTTATCTCGACGAAATTGGCGGAATAGCCATTTCAATGCCAAAGATATTCACACTTTTCAGTACTTTTTCGATGGCTTCCCTTGCGTTACCGGGCATGAGTGGTTTTTTTGCCGAATTAATAGTATTTTTTGGAATCATTACCAGCCAAAAATTTTTTTTCATGTCAAAAGTCCTAATTACTTTTGGCATGGCAATTGGAATGATATTAACTCCTATTTATTTATTATCTATGTTACGCCAAATGTTCTATGGATACAAGTTATTAAATAATGCAAACTCTTCGTTTTTTGATTCAGGTCCGCGAGAGTTATTTGTTTCACTCGTTATCTTTCTACCAGTAATAGGTATTGGCATTTACCCAGATTTCGTTCTCTCACTATCAGTTGAGAAGGTAGAAGCTGTTCTATCTAATTTTTTTTATAGATAGTTTCCATTTGAAACTTTCTTTTTTACGTAACACAAAAAAACGAATTAATTAGAATTTAAATCGGACAGTTTGACGTTTGTGAGAACCATTTGAATCACTATACTACTTGATTCAAATGGTTCTCGACGAGACTTGCTTTTTTATATGTATATTATGTATATGGGATATACCCCGTCCTGTAGTTGTATTCGTCAGGTTAGGTCCTTTCTTGTATTCAATTTAGGTACTTTTTAATAGAAATGAACCATAACTATGTAATCCTATTCCTAATAAATTGACCCCAAAATAGCATATCCAAATAATAAGAAATCCTAGAGAAGCCACAATTGCAGAATTTTCACTTTTAAAATTGATATTTGTTTTAATATGTAAATAAATTGCGAATACGGTCCAAGTAATAAAAGCCCACGTTTCCTTTGGGTCCCAATTCCAATATGACCCCCAAGCTTCATTAGCCCATACTGCTCCTGAAAGGATACCTATGGTTAAAAAGATAAATCCTAGACTAATAACACGGGAACTCCAATGATCTAATTGTTCGATTAACTGGGACCTATAAAAATTCCTAAGAGAAAAGAGATAGGTGCTTTGTAAAATATTGTTTTCCTCGTTGATGTATTGGATCTTCCCGAAGAACAAAGACTCGTTTAATAAAAGTTTTTTTTTACCAACAAGGCTTATATTGTTTTGAAATGTAATGACTAGAAGGGCTACTGATAATAATGATCCGCATAAAAGGGCTGCATAGGCCAATATCATCATACTTACATGCATCATTAACCACTGGGATTGAAGAGCGGGTACTAATATTGTGGATTGCTTCATTTGAGCTAAAAAGCCCGAAGTAGCAAAGCCTTGGGTAAAAATAGCACCGGGCGCTGTTATTGCATTTACAATTTTTTTAAGGTTTTTAAAATAAGGAATCATATTAATAATATAAAAACTCCACGAAAGGAAGATTAATGATTCATATAAATCACTTAACGGGAAATGCCCCGAAAAAACCCAACGAATACCTAATAATCCTGTTATACAGGAAAAAGTAAGTAGCATACCCTTTTCTAATGAATCGTCTAGTTCTACTATTTCGTTGACTACTAAAGTTATTAAATAAATTGTAATTACAATTGAAACGATCGAAAAGGAAATATGATTGAAAAGGTGCTCTAAAGTCAAAAATATCATAAGAATATATATATATAAAAAGAAAAGAGATCCCTCAATTACAAATCGTTAAATAGAAATTAAGAATGAAATTAATCTCGTTGTGATTTTTATTTATTTTAGGACTATTAGATTACCTTTTAGAATTTTTAAAAGGCTGTGCCGCTACTCGGACTCGAACCGAGACGCTCTAGCACTGCTTCCTAAGAGCAGCGTGTCTACCAATTTCACCATAGCGGCTTGTTTGAAATCATAATAGCCTTTTTTTCTTTAATCGTCGAGATTGAAAAAGTCAATCCAATGGCAATTTTTTTATAAAACATTCAAAAATTTTTGTTTTCTAAGGAATAGGAATATAGACAATAGCATTTTTGAGACAGTTCTAAAGATATATTTGGATTTCCCAAGAGAAATTCTTCGTACATAATATCCCACAAAATCGAAATTGAAAATAGAAAAAAATGAATAAAAAATTATTAACTTTATTTTCATTTTAGAAGTAAAGATAAAAAAAGATATATAACAATTCAGAAACATAACGAATCCGGGAGGGAAAGGTTTTAATAGAATGAATTCTATTATCTATTAAGATTAAGGATCCCTTTTTGCCTAAAGATTTTTTGTTTGCTCTTCCATAGATCTAAAACCCACTTTCATTTTTTATTGGCTGTTGGGACCGGTCGGTTGATGGGGAAAGTAAGAATCCCCATCCCAGAAATTATAAAATATACTAAAAAAAAAAAGAAGGGTAGTGAAATCCTCTAGTTTTCAAACAAAAAAGTACCGTATAAAGCGGGTTTACATATCATAAGAGAGAAGCAGGGTTTATTTGATGTTGATTAATTCAAAAAAAACATTTAATGAATACAAAGCGTTAATTCTATTTCTATATTAAAAATGGAAATGATTGCTTTTTTTCGACTTTTTTATGAATATAAACGCTAAAGGAAATTTTGTAGAAGTTTTTTTGAGTCAGATCAATTCAGATTATTCTAACATTTGATTACTTATTTTTCGTATAAAAAAAACTTTTCGAATTCCCGGTAGAAAGAGATTTCGCTAATGCAAAAGCTTTTAATGCTGCCCAATATCCTTTTCTTTTCCAAAAATGTTTACGAATACGCTTTTTGGAAATTGAAGTACGCTTTTTTGGAACTGCCATTCAAAAAGGAATAGGTTATTCATTGTTCTAGTTGTATGTGAAAGACATCTAGTATTCAAAGCAAAGGAATCTTTCTGTCCTATTTTTTTAGTTATAGACCCTTTTTTTCTTCTAAGTTTTTTATTTTATAAAATATCTCAAAAAAACTAGAAATATATGAAAATGACCTATCAGATTATGAGAGGCTCCCCTTTTTCTTATTCAAATTTCTATTTATAGAATACGATGTACCATAAAAAAGAAAATAAAGAAGCAAACTTTAGACTTCTATTTCTGTTTATTTTTGTTATGTGACTTTTCTTTTTTTGTATTTCATATTTTATTTACATGTCATATAATAAACCCATCGAAAACTTTAAATTTAGAACAGTTAAGTAAGCTACTCTTACCTAATTACCTAATAGAAACTTGACTCTTTTTAACAAATACGTGGCATTTTTTTCTTTTTTTTATTGAAACGAGACTAGTTATTTAGTTAGAGTAGACAGGATTTGATATGTTTTTATTAATTTTTTAAATTTTATTTTAGGTAAAGTCGAAAGTAAAGTAAAGTCTTGGCTAGCATAGAAAAAGAGAAATATGCTTTATTGAAATAGAAGACAATCGATCAAAAAGTTTTGCATAGAACTAATAACTTAACTGATTCCGAATAAACAAATTAAAAAAGTTCCTAGTTTTTGACTTAAATTAGATTATGAATTTTAGTCGATCTTGTGATTCATATCAGTATCAGACTTACGTACTTTTTTGTTTGGTCTGATTTTTGATCATTTTTCTATTTATGGATTTATCAAAAGAATAATGAAAGGTCTAAATTTTTGATATTTTCTATATTCAATTCATAGGTTTTAATAGTTTAATTAATAACTAAGTATTTACTTTCACTAATAACTATTTGGTCATTTGACCAATTAGAACTTCTTGAGTTGAATATTAATAAATCAAAAATGCTTATTCTAAGAATTTCGCTTTCGAATAGAAATCTAATTCTATTATCGCATATCTTCATTTTTTTTATTGACCTCCTTCGAAAGAGGTAAGAGCCGGTGAATCGAAAATCAAATTTTATTTTTTATGGAACATATCTACCAAAATGCATGGATCATACCTTTTATTCCACTTACAGTTCCTTTGTTAATCGGAGCAGGACTTCTTCTTTTTCCGAAGACAACAAAAAATCTTAGGCGTATGTGGGCTTTTCCTAGTATTTTGTTGTTAACTATAGTTATGATTTTTTCAATGAAATTGTCTATTCAACAAATAAATAGCAGTTCTATCTATCAAGCTGTATGGTCTTGGACCATCAATAATGATTTTTCTTTCGAGTTCGGTTACTTGGTTGATCCACTTACTTCTATTATGTTAATGTTAATTACTACTGTTGGTATTCTAGTTCTTATTTATAGTGATAATTATATGTTTCATGATCAAGGATATTTGAGATTCTTTGCTTATCTGAGTTTTTTCAATACTTCTATGCTTGGCTTAGTTACTAGTTCAAATTTAATACAAATTTATATTTTTTGGGAATTAGTTGGAATGTGTTCGTATCTATTAATAGGTTTTTGGTTTACACGACCTGCTGCAGCAAATGCTTGTCAAAAAGCGTTTGTAACTAATCGTGTAGGGGATTTTGGTTTATTATTAGGCATTTTAGGTCTTTATTGGCTAACAGGCAGTTTCGAATTTCGCGATTTGTTCGAAATATTCAATACCTTGATTTATAATAACGAAGTTCATTTTTTAGTTGGAACTGTATGTACTTTCTTATTGTTTGCTGGTGCAGTTGCAAAATCCGCCCAATTCCCCCTTCACGTATGGTTACCTGATGCTATGGAGGGGCCTACTCCTATTTCGGCTCTTATACACGCTGCTACTATGGTAGCTGCGGGGATTTTTCTTGTCGCTCGACTTTTTCCTCTTTTGATAGTAATCCCCTCCATACTACATCTAATCGCTTTAATAGGTATAATAACAGTACTTTTAGGAGCGACTTTAGCTCTTGCCCAAAAAGACATTAAGAGAAGTTTAGCTTATTCTACAATGTCTCAATTGGGATATATGATGTTAGCTCTAGGTATGGGGTCTTATCGAGCTGCTTTATTCCATTTGATTACGCATGCTTACTCAAAAGCATTGTTGTTTTTAGGATCTGGATCCATTATTCATTCTATGGAAGCTATTGTTGGGTATTCTCCAGATAAAAGCCAAAATATGGTTTTTATGGGGGGTTTAAAAAAATACGTGCCAATCACAAAAACTTCTTTTTTTTTAGGTACACTTTCTCTTTCTGGTATTCCACCTCTTGCTTGTTTTTGGTCCAAAGATGAAATTCTTAATGATACTTGGTTGTATTCACCAACTTTCGCAATCATATCCTGGGCTACAGCAGGATTAACAGCATTTTATATGTTTCGCATCTATTTACTTATGTTTGAGGGTCATTTAAACGTTCATTTTCAAAATTACAACGGAAAAAAAAGTAGTTCCTTCTATTCAATATCTTTATGGGGTCAAGATGGGCTGAAACTTATTAACAAAAATTTTCGTTTATTAACTTTGTTACCAATAAAAAATAACGAAAGTTTTTCTAAGAATTCACACGAAAATCTAAAAAATCCAATGCGATCTTTTATTATTATTAAAAATAGTGACAATAAAAAAATTGCGCCATATCCTCACGAATCGGCTAATACTATGTTATTCCCTCTACTTTTATTGATTTTTTTTACTTTGTTCATTGGATTCCTAGGAATTCCTTTCAATCAAGAAGGCCTAGATTTGGATATATTGTCCAAATGGTTAACCCCATCTGTAAATCTTTTACATCAAAAATTGAATAATGCAAATTTTTTTGATTGGTCTGAATTTGTGTTAAATGCAACCCTTTCGGTTAGTATAGCTTATTCTGGAATAGTTATAGCGTCTTTTTTATATAAACCCATTTATTCGTCCTTACAAAATTTTGCCTTAATTAATTTTTTTGCCAAAGGGTATCTAAATAGGGTTTTTTCGGACAAAATGCAAAATGTAATATATGATTGGGCCCATCATCGTGGTTACATAGATGCTTTTTATACAACATACGTAATTCGGAGTGTAATAGGATTGTCCGAACTAGTTAATTTTTTTGACAGGCGGGTAATTGATGGAATTCCAAATGGATTGGGTGTTGCAAGTTTTTTTCTAGGAGAAGGTCTCAAGTATGTAGGTGGGGGGCGCATTTCTTCTTATCTTTTTTTATTCACTTCGTCAATTTTTTTATTAATTTACTATTTTTATTTTACGAATATGAATTTTACTGATCAGTAATAATAATGCGAGGTATTTTGATCTGGTATACACAAGAATCAATCCGAATTTCCTTATTGATTCATTTTATGATCTAATTAATACGTCATTGAATTAGTATTCATGTATCAAAAAAGGATGTAAGACAAGGCATGTGCGCAGCTATTTATCCACCCGATATATATATATCGTAGGGGAAGACAATTGTATCATCAATCCATTTTCAATCGTGGATACATATGTATCCTTAACATACTGAAACGACTACCATTATTAGTATCAAACCAATAGCGATTCATACAAGCTAAATCTTCTAATCGATAATTGGGCCAAAGAAAGAATTTTAATTTAATTAATTTCATTTTATCTCTATCAATATCTTTGCTTTCATCCAAAAATTGACCACAGGTTTTTACCTTGTTCCCATTGCAAAATACTGCATTTTTATCCACACAATTACTATTCCTTGAATTGAAACAACTTAGAATTCTCAATTCTCTACGCCGTCTAGACGATAAAATATTTTCAGGAACAAGCAAATCATAATGATTTTTGTTTCTATTTTTCGTCATCATTTGATGTCTTGCAATCGATTCCTCAAAATGATTCTTATCCATATTTTCTCTGTATCTTTTTTGATTATTTTTTTGTTTAATCTCATGAACCAAAGAAATCCTTATGGTTTGATACATAAAAAATTCTACATTATGTTTTACAGGTATACGAACAGGTTCGATAATAAATATTCCCTCTTTTAGGATTTTTGAAAGATTCAAATCCCGGATTAGCATTGGATCCAGAGTTAACTCCTCCTTCTTAATAAAGCCGAAACCAAACTTTGTTGTCATTCTGCTTTCCTTTTCCCATTCAAGTACGGACAGCGCATAATCGAATAATTCCATAGTCAAAGGACTCAGCATCCATTTCAATTGCAAAGCAAAAGATCCTTTCATGAACGCATCTAAGTCTATTTCCCAAGTCCAAATGCTTTTGGGTTGATTTTTCGTTCTACCCATTTTCATATCTGATTTCGTATAAAGTTCTTCCATATATTTTTGTTGGTTTGAGAGAACATATTCAGGGTTCCCTCGGTTTTGGGCATCTGATGCGAGATCTCTTTGACCTATGGTTTTTTTTTCTTCTTGATTCTCTAATTCAAAAGATTTTTTTTCTTTTTCATTTGATAGTATAAGATCCCCCTTTTTATTTTTAGTGATATTTTGATTTTGACTAACATCTTCATTAAAATGAAAAATAAGTGAATGAATTGGTATAAACCCGGGTTTCATTTTAGATACATTAAAAAATAACTCCAATTGTGGGAATAACCAAGGTATCGGCTTCGATACAGGACGATTTAGTCTTTCTTCATTCATTCCCATCCAATCAAAAAAAGAAAAGAAACCCTTTTGATTGGATGGGTTGATTTCTTTATCTTTATTAATTTTGAGATAAAAAAGACCTTTCGTATCAAAAAATTTTCTATCTGGATTTTTTATATACATAAAATAATCTTTTCTTATAAAATTAGTAATAGGGATACTCCCCCCCGTATCAACAAATTTCGGTTTATGTATGTTGTAATTATATGAGTCCTTCTTATCTTCATAATAAATCGATTGATATGCTAAAAGATCATATCTATACATTTTTTGAAAATGATCGTTTTTATTTAGCAATAACGAAACCTTTTCCTCTCTTTCAGATGAATCCCGTTTGATTAAATTTTTTTTTTCAACCCTACAATGTTGATTGACTCTATTTCGCCATTTTTGCGGTACTAATTTAGACCATTTTAGCCCAGATAAATCGTATGGATAATGACTCTTTAACCAATTTTTCCATTGATTCATTCCAGAATTCTGAAGTTTCTTATGCTTTAATTCGGAAGAAATTATTCCTTGTCTTCGAAAATAATCTTTTATTTCATTCTTAAGAAATAAAGACGCTCCGTCATATTGAAGGACAGATCTTAACTTATACAAGTTAATAACCTGGGTTTGTGATAATTTGTAAAATACATAGGCCTGTGACACGAGGGATAATTTAAAAGAAACCTCCGACTTCGTCTGAATCTTATGACGAATACGAGAAGGTGAAAGTTTTTTTTGTATAGTTGAAATACGCTCAATTATCTTTTTCTCTTTTGTATCAAAAAAATCTTTTTTTTTGAATTTACGAAAAAGTTTTATAACGACCATGGGCCTATAAAGACTATTAGTAAGATGATTAATGATATATGGAAAGCTCTCTAGAAGGATATCCGTGTATATCCTTTCCACGATCCATTTTAAAAAAGAATGTGATTTACGGATTAATCGATCATTTCTTCTTTTTAATGTCTGAAAAAAAATTTTTAGTGATGCTAATTTTTGAGCACCATAACTTGTTTTGTTAGGACTAATATTTATCTTTAGAGTTCGAAATCCATTTTTCTTGTCTTTTGTAATTCTTTCTATTTGATTTCTGATTGTGCTTGTTCTATCAGTCAGATCTTTAATTTTGATTTCTGTCAGTGAATAATTTGTCCAATCCATAGATCGGGTTTGAATGGATGATTCATGAATAATCTGATTATTGATTATAGAATCTTTTTTTATTTCACTCGAATCCTCTCTCAATTTTTTTGGTTCTTTTTGGACCTTTAGAAACAATAATTTTGTTCTTTCTTTGAAACTTTTTAGAGCTCGAAAACTCCATTTTATAATTGCTTTTTGGAGTTTTTTCAAAGGGGGTCCAAAATAATAACGAAACAAAATACCAAGTCCTACGAGAGGAGAACCAAAAGGACGGTCAGTTTCCAGTCCCCAAATCGTTAAAAAAGAAGCAGGACTTTCCTGCTTTGGATTTGGATCCCTACGAGAAGGTCGTATCTTAGATCGGTGCCAAGGTTTCAGACGGAAAGGAAATCTTATCATTATTTGTATACCCTCTGTGGCCCAGTTTTGAGGAAAAATTCCGTTTCTTCCTGGTTCTAGTACTGGCATACCATTATAGGTGCATATAACATACACTTCTCTATTCATCTCCCTTATATCCTGCTCCCACTCGGACTCTTGGCGTAATAAGAAACGGACAATATTTTTAGCTAGTATCAATGAAGGTAATACAATAGATTGTCTAAGCCTCGACTGAATTAGTAAAATAAAAGCTCTTATTCCATGAGCATAAATAAGGACATCATAGAGGTCTGATATTTTTTCTCGTGTCCTTTCTATTCGTTCCATTTCCGTCTGCCCGTCCCGCCCCTTTTCCATTTCATTGACTTCTTTTTTAATTTCTTCGTAGCTTTTGTTTTCCTCCATGCTGATTTTTTTTTTTTTTTTCAACCTCTTTATTCTTTTTGCTACGCTTCCTTTTATACCCTTTCTAAAAATGTCTTGTATTAGGTCGGAAATCTCAATTACTGATAATATGAATGGTTCGAAAAGAACATCCCAAGAAAATCCTACTCTGTCGAAAAAAAGTGGGGAATACGGATATAAGGGAAACATTTTCCCCGTAAGGGTTTTACGTCTTTGAACACGCATAGAACCAGTGATTATGTCTCGACGAAAATCCGCTTCATAGGGATAATCTATCATATCCACTTCTTCTATTTCATCAGGCTTCGTCATAGTTTTGATACTAGGGTCGGCATCCTCTGGACCCTGCGTAAAAATAACTATACGTTTCGCTTTCCTCGAGCGAATTTGATGATCTACTATCCACTCTTCCCCCTCTTCCGTTGTTTCAGTTTTTCCGAGTTGTTCTACCTCGCTGAATAATTTGTATGACCATCGGGGGACTTTTTTTTTTATTCCAATCGATTTTTTTCGGGTTGTTTTTTCCATGGGAGGAATTATGGCTGTATCGCATATTGTTTGAATGATGGGATCAATTATGACTCTTTCGATTAAAAATTTCAAAACTTTTTCTGGATCTTCTGAATCAATTCGTCTTTGTTCCGGAAATAAAGAAATTCCTTTCCAATTTGATGTTGATTCTTCAGCAAATTCATCGATTAAAAGACTCAATTCTCTTGCTAATGATTTTTTATCCAATGTATATATTTTCTGTCCCAATTTCTCTTCCAATTTCTGGTCCAATTTCTGGACCAATTTCTCTTCCAATGTAGCTATTTTCCCTTCCAATTTCTGATACAATTCTTCAAAATTATGAACATTAAGTTCCTTACCCTTAAAAAGAAG